TCTACTTTTGGAAGACCCTGTGTTATATCACCAGATCTCGATTTTTCATATATAAATGTAACTAATGTATCTCCTTCGTAAAGGGTTTCCCCATAATGGCCATGAACAGTTGCTCCGGGGGTGGCCAAATAAGGCTTAGCTGATCGTATCACTATCGAGTCAACTTGAACAAGTATAACTTGACCCGATTTGAGGGGCGGTCCATTTTTGGCTATACATACATTTTCACAAATAAACTGTCCAAGACTAATTATTTTAGATGTCTCTGCACAATAATAGTGATGGAGAAAAGACCAATTCAAATTGAATGGATTTAAAATAATGTTACGGCATGGATCGGGATTAAAAATTTTTCCATTTTCATCCATTAAATAATATTTTAATTTAATCACTTGAAAAGTCTGTTTTAAATTGTCAAGTTGCAAATATTTAGTTACTAAGATCTGATTATGAGTTATTAAATGGTAAGATGAATAAAAATTCTCAATTGGAAGGCATGTTCCTAAAGGGCCCAATGAATTCCTAATTGGAATTAGGGGATCTTTTTTAATTGATTCTTTTATCACACTGTGATATTTTACATCTTTGAATGGCTCCATTCGAGAACAATTGGCTGCTGACAAAATTATCAACGACTGACATTCCTTATTTCTATTCAACAACGTATGAATAGTTCCTTGAGGTTGGTTAAGAGATTGTTGAATTTTTGCCTTGGAATAGGAATAAATAGCAGAAAAGGGATTGATATTGGTACAATCTGATCCATTATCAGAGAGCAATCCTGACCCCGACGGATCATTCCTTTTTCCGATATACGAAATAGGGGATTTCACTAAGTTGATTTTTAGGAAATGTCGAATCAAACCATTTGTCCTTATTTCAACAAAAGAAGCACGGGCTTCTTCGCAAGAAGAACTTTTTTTGTCTTGGTTCCAATTCAATACTAAACAAGTCCGAACTAATTGAATACTTGTGTCAGAAATTCCTCGAATCGGTTTGCCATTTCCATAAAGGATATAATTGACAATTCGAAGTTGCACATTATCCCTTTCCTGCAATGGATCCGGTGGAAAAAGGGTTCCTAAATTTATACCGTCCGTTATTTCATATGTGACGACAGGTCGAACTAAAACAAAAAACCTTTTCTTACTAGGTGTAATTCGTTGGACATAGATCCAATTTTGAACTTTTTTGTATTCCTTGGAATTTCTTTTTCCTGTTCCTGGTGGTATCAAAACGCCGGTATGCCTGGATATCTTATCCGTCTCTCCAGGAAAATGGATATCTCCAGAAAAGATTTTCAGTTCAATTCGTTTTTTTTTTCTCTCCACCCGGACCAACCCACCGACTCGGCTTCTTAGATTTAAGGTGATTTGTGTATCGACCCCAACGATACTATTGTTCCGTACCATTAGGGAAGAAGATCCGGGCAAGATATGCACCTCTTCAGGAATGAAAAAAAATCGATCTACTTTCATTTGGTATTTTGGCCTAAATTCCTTGACTCCTCGATACTCAATCAAATCCTCTTTTTTGATGACTGAATGCGTTTCTATAGTCCCATATTTAATAATGCCCGAACTCTTTCTTCTGTATCGAGGATCATCGAAATAAGCAAGAATACTATTTCGACGGAAAATACCATTTACGGGGATTTCAATCGAGATACCTGAACAGGGCATTAGTTCATTCTCGAGTTCTTGAATCGAGTGTAGTGGAATGATGAATTTATTTCTTCGCCTTTTTGATAATAAAGCAGAATTCCCGTGAAGAATAGGCGAATATACGAGATTATACTGGCCAGTACATATGATTCGATTAAGGTCTGAATAATCAGGAATCCTATCTTCTTTGTGACCATAAAAATCCGAACTAAACAATTTCTGCCTCGCCTGATCATTGGTTACTGAGAGGTTAGAAGTATATCTTCGCTTGCCAGAAAGAGAATGCGCATTCATTTGATCCTGATCCTTGTGGATCGAAAGGTAGACTAGACTGGACCTGCACGGCCCTCCTAATAATATCCATAAATGACTTGTTTTTGGTAATAGATGAACATTACCATATGTAAATTCGGGTGCATGATAGACATCGGTACTCCAGTGCATTTCTCCGTCTGAATCAGAATAAATATGTTTTCGAACCTTCTCTTTAAAATTCAAAGTGGATATTCCTGCGCGAATCTCAGCAATTACTTGTTCTGATTCTACGTATTGATCGTTTTGAACTAAAAGCAAACTTTTGGGTGGAATATTCACATTATGTAGAATATCTTCACTCTCAATAGTTACATACAAGTCTATAGAACATAGAAAGGCGGGATGCCCATGACGTGTACGTGTCGGATGAACCAAGTCCTCATTGAATTTTATTTTTCCATTAGATGGGGCTCGCACATGTTCTGCAGTACCCCCCGTGAATACTCCTCCGGTATGAAAAGTTCGTAATGTTAATTGAGTACCCGGTTCTCCAATCGATTGACCTGCAATAATACCTACAG